GTTAATGTAGCTTATCGCTAAAGCAAAGCACTGAAAATGCTTAGAAGAGAACTAATTCTCCATAAACACAAAGGTTTGGTCCTAGCCTTTTTATTAATTGATAGCAAAATTATACATGCAAGAGTCATCATCCCTGTGAAAATGCCCTATAAATCATCAAGATATCAAGGAGCAGGTATCAAGCACACTAATAGTAGCTCACAACACCTTGCTTAGCCACACCCCCACGGGATACAGCAGTAACCAAAATTAAGCAATAAACGAAAGTTTGACTAAGTTATGCTACACCACTAAGGGTTGGTAAATCTCGTGCCAGCCACCGCGGTCATACGAGTAACCCTAATTAATAAACCCCGGCGTAAAGAGTGTTAAAAATATTGGTATAATAAGACTAAATCATATCCAAGTCGTAAAAAACAAAAGATATTGATAAACCCATCAACGAAAGTAATCTTAATATTTTTGGATACACCAAAGCTAAGACTCAAACTGGGATTAGATACCCCACTATGCTTAGCCGTAAACACAAACACTTTATAACAAAAGTCTTCGCCCGAGAACTACTAGCAACAGCTTAAAACTCAAAGGACTTGGCGGTGCTTTAAACCCCCCTAGAGGAGCCTGTTCTATAACCGATAAACCCCGATAAACCTCACCTCTTCTTGCTAATTCAGCTTATATACCGCCATCTTCAGCAAACCCTACTAAGGAATAAGAGTAAGCATAATTACTATCATAAAAACGTTAGGTCAAGGTGTAGCCAATGAAGAGGGAAGAAATGGGCTACATTTTCTCCTATTTAAGAGAACAACTAACAGTAATCTCCATGAAATCAAGAGATTTTAAGGAGGATTTAGTAGTAAATTAAGAACAGAGAGCTTAATTGAATTAGGCCATAAAGCACGCACACACCGCCCGTCACCCTCCTCAAATATACATTCTAATTCACCTTAATTATCACGATATGAGAGGAGATAAGTCGTAACAAGGTAAGCATACTGGAAAGTGTGCTTGGATAAACAAAGCATAGCTTAATTAAAGCATCCGGCCTACACCCGGAAGATATCAAGAACATTTGACTGCTTTGAACCAAAACTAGCCTAACCACACCCATAACTCAAATATAATAAATATAATAAAACAAAACATTTACCTTTAAAAGTATAGGAGATAGAAATTTACTTAAGCGCTATAGAAGCAGTACCGTAAGGGAAAGATGAAAGAATTAATTAAAAGTACTAAATAGCATAGATTAAACCTACTACCTTTTGCATAATGAGTTAACTAGTAAAGCCTTGACAAAAAGAACTTAAGTCAAAAACCCCGAAACCAAACGAGCTACTTTTGAACAGCTAACAATTGAGCAAACTCGTCTATGTGGCAAAATAGTGAGAAGATTTAAAAGTAGTGGTGAAAAGCCTATCGAGTCTGGAGATAGCTGGTTATCCAAACAAGAATTTAAGTTCAACTTTAAATCTTTCCTATAAAACCTAGAATTTTAATGAAGATTTAAATGTTAACTTAAGGAGGTACAGCTCCTTAAATAAGGATACTTCCTTAAATAGAGGGTAAATAATATAATCACCATAGTAGGCCTAAAAGCAGCCATCAATTAAGAAAGCGTTCAAGCTCAACAAAAAATCTCAATTATATCCCAAAAATCACAATCACCCCCTACATAAAAATTGGATTAATCTATATAAATAGAAGAGATAATGTTAATATTAGTAACAAGAAATATTTTCTCCTTGCACAAGCCTAAGTTATAAATATAACCAATTAACAATTATATAAAAAATTCACACATTAGCCTATTATTATAAAAATTGTTAACCCAACCCAGGAGTGCAATAAGGAAAGACTAAAACAAGTAAAAGGAACTCGGCAAACATAAATCCCGCCTGTTTACCAAAAACATCACCTCTAGCATTTCAAGTATTAGAGGCACTGCCTGCCCAGTGACTATTAAAGTTTAACGGCCGCGGTATCCTGACCGTGCAAAGGTAGCATAATCACTTGTTCCTTAAATAGGGACTTGTATGAATGGCTTGACGAGGATTTAACTGTCTCTTACTTGCAGTCAGTGAAATTGACATTCCCGTGAAGAGGCGGGAATAAAACAATAAGACGAGAAGACCCTATGGAGCTTTAATTTATTAACTCATTTTACTAAACTAAAATCAATTAGAGATAAAGAACAAATTATGAGTTAACAATTTTGGTTGGGGTGACCTCGGAGTAAAAACTAACCTCCGAATGATATTAACCTAGATTTACAAATCAAAGTTTAAATCATAAATTGACCCAGAAACATCTGATCAACGAACCAAGTTACCCTAGGGATAACAGCGCAATCCTATTAAAGAGTTCATATCGACAATAGGGTTTACGACCTCGATGTTGGATCAGGACCCCCAAATGGTGCAACAGCTATTAAAGGTTCGTTTGTTCAACGATTAAAGTCCTACGTGATCTGAGTTCAGACCGGAGTAATCCAGGTCGGTTTCTATCTATTAAAAATTTCTCCCAGTACGAAAGGACAAGAGAAATCAGGCCAATAAAATAATTACGCCTTAGTAGCAAAAGAATGATATAATATTAATTCTTTAGCTACTAATAATCGCAAACCCAAGATAAGGGTTTGTTAAGGTGGCAGAGCCCGGTAATTGCATAAAACTTAAAACTTTACTATCAGAGGTTCAATTCCTCTCCTTAACACTTATGTTTATAATTAATTTCCTCTTGTTAATTATCCCTGTGCTCCTCGCAATAGCATTCTTAACCCTAATAGAACGAAAACTCCTAGGGTATATACAATTACGAAAAGGCCCAAACATTGTAGGTCCCTATGGAGTGCTTCAACCCATAGCAGATGCTCTAAAATTATTCATTAAAGAACCCCTTTATCCTTCAACATCATCCATTCTACTGTTCACCATCGCCCCATCTCTAGCCCTAACACTTGCTCTATGCATATGAATTCCCATCCCCATACCACATCCTCTCATCAACATAAACCTCGGAGCCCTCTTTATTTTAGCTACATCAAGTCTAGCCGTATACTCCATCCTATGATCTGGATGAGCTTCAAACTCCAAATATGCTTTATTTGGAGCCTTACGAGCTGTGGCTCAAACCATTTCATACGAAGTTACCTTAGCTATCATCCTATTGTCCATTTTATTAATAAACGGATCATTCACACTATCAACACTTATAATTACCCAAAAAAATATATGGTTAATTTTACCTACCTGACCATTAGCCATAATATGATTTGTATCCACCCTAGCAGAAACAAACCGAGCCCCTTTCGACTTAACAGAAGGAGAATCTGAATTAGTCTCAGGCTTCAATGTTGAATACGCAGCAGGACCTTTCGCATTATTTTTTATAGCTGAATACATAAATATCCTACTAATAAATGCCCTAACCACTACCATTTTCCTAAATTCCACAGCAACAATCACACTGCCAGAAACACACTCAATAAGCTTCACGATAAAAACACTAGTTCTAACTGCCCTGTTTCTATGAATTCGTGCCTCATACCCACGATTCCGCTACGACCAACTCATACATTTATTATGAAAAAATTTTCTACCCCTAACCTTAGCTCTATGTATATGACATATCTCAATACCAATCTTCTTATGCAGCATTCCACCTCAATCAATTTAGAAATGTGTCTGAAAAAGAGTTACTTTGATAGAGTAAATCATAGAGGTTTAAATCCTCTTATTTCTAGAACAACAGGAATTGAACCTGACCCAAAGAACTCAAAACTCTCCGTGCTACCCCTACACTATGTTCTATCAGTAAGGTCAGCTAAGCAAGCTATTGGGCCCATACCCCAAAAATGTTGGTTAAACCCTTCCCGTACTAATTAATATTATAACAACAATAATCATTTACACCACACTAATTATAGGCACACTAATTACACTAATTAGCTCTCATTGATTACTAATATGAGCAGGCCTAGAGCTGAGCATATTATCTATTATTCCAATCCTAATAAATAAAACGAACCCTCGATCAACAGAAGCTGCCACAAAGTATTTCCTCACACAAGCAACTGCATCAATACTTCTACTACTATCTATTATCATAACAATAGTATATTCAGGACAATGATCCATTATTTATTCCAATAACCAAATCCTTACACTCACCTTAACTTTATCCTTAATTATAAAATTAGGGCTTGCACCGTTTCACTTCTGAGTTATTGAAGTAACACAAGGTACACCCTTATTACAAGGTATAATTTTACTAACATGACAAAAAATTGCACCACTATCAATTCTAACTCAGATTTCCTCAACAATTAATCTACCCTTAATTTTAACATCAGCATTACTATCAGCATTGTTAGGAGGATGAGGGGGATTAAACCAAACACAATTACGTAAAATTATAGCATACTCATCAATTGCCCACATGGGCTGAATAATAGCAGTAATCAGCCTTAGCCCTTCAATTTCTCTCTTCAATCTAATTATCTATATTACCTTAACTATCTCACTCTTTACTATATTATATATAAACAATAATCTTTCAACACTATCACTATCACATGTATGAAGTACTGCTCCTCCTATCATCATTATTATTTTAATAAACCTACTATCCCTAGGAGGACTTCCTCCTCTAACTGGGTTTTCCCCTAAATGAGCAATTATCCAAGAATTAGTAAAAAATAATATCATTATAATTCCCACACTAATAACAATTATAGCCCTCCTCAACCTATACTTCTATATACGACTAACATATTCAACAACCTTAACATTATTTCCATCTACTAACAACACAAAAACTAAATGACATTTCCATCACAATAAAATAACCACGATTGTATCCCCACTAAGCACTCTATCAACTATAACCCTCCCTCTAACACCACTCTTAATCACACTTAATTAGGAAATTAGGTTAAACAGACCAAGAGCCTTCAAAGCTCTAAGTAAATAAATCACTATTTATTTCCTGCTAAGGACTGCAAGCCTCCAACCTACATCACCTGCATGCAAAACAGATACTTTAATTAAGCTAAGCCCTTTCTAGGTTGATGGGACATAAACCCATGAAATTTTAGTTAACAGCTAAATACCCTAAACAACTGGCTTCAACCTACTTCTCCCGCCCTAAAAAGAAAAAAGGAGGGCGGGAGAAGCCCCGGCAGGTTTGAAGCTGCTCCTTTGAATTTGCAATTCAACATGAGTAATCACCTCAGGGCTTGTTGGTAGAGAAAGGATTTATACCTTTATATTTAGATTTACAGTCTAATGCCTGTGATATTCAGCCACTCTACCACTACCTATGTTAATTAATCGTTGATTGTTTTCAACTAATCACAAAGATATTGGTACATTATATTTACTATTTGGCGCTTGAGCGGGAATAGTTGGTACTGCACTTAGCCTACTAATTCGAGCAGAGCTAGGTCAACCAGGAACATTACTAGGGGATGATCAGATTTACAACGTTATTGTAACAGCCCATGCCTTCGTAATAATTTTCTTCATAGTTATGCCAATTATAATTGGAGGCTTTGGGAATTGACTAGTCCCTTTAATAATTGGAGCTCCTGATATAGCCTTCCCTCGTATAAACAATATAAGCTTTTGATTACTACCTCCCTCATTCTTATTACTCCTTGCCTCATCAATAGTAGAAGCTGGGGCTGGAACTGGGTGAACAGTTTACCCTCCACTCGCTGGGAACCTTGCCCACGCAGGAGCATCTGTTGATTTGACAATTTTCTCTTTACATTTAGCAGGAGTATCATCAATTTTAGGGGCCATTAATTTTATTACCACTATTATTAATATAAAACCCCCTGCTATAACACAATATCAAACACCTCTATTTGTATGATCAGTTTTAATCACAGCAGTGCTTCTCCTCTTGTCTTTACCAGTACTAGCTGCTGGAATTACAATGTTATTAACAGATCGAAACCTAAATACAACTTTCTTTGATCCCGCCGGCGGGGGAGACCCTATTCTTTACCAACACTTATTCTGATTCTTTGGTCATCCTGAAGTATATATCTTAATTTTACCTGGCTTTGGTATAATTTCTCATATTGTAACTTATTATTCTGGTAAAAAGGAGCCTTTTGGTTATATAGGGATAGTCTGAGCAATAATATCAATTGGTTTCCTAGGTTTTATTGTATGAGCACACCATATATTTACTGTAGGTATAGACGTTGATACACGAGCATACTTTACATCTGCCACTATAATTATTGCTATTCCAACTGGTGTTAAGGTATTTAGCTGACTAGCCACATTACATGGAGGTAACATTAAATGATCTCCAGCTATATTATGAGCTCTAGGCTTTATTTTCCTGTTCACTGTAGGAGGCCTTACAGGAATTGTATTAGCCAATTCTTCATTAGATATTGTGCTTCACGACACGTATTACGTCGTAGCTCATTTTCACTACGTTCTATCCATAGGAGCTGTTTTTGCTATTATAGGAGGGTTTGTACACTGATTCCCTTTATTTTCAGGATATACTCTAGACCCTACATGAGCTAAAATCCACTTCTTTATTATATTCGCGGGAGTAAATATTACTTTTTTCCCTCAACATTTTCTAGGCTTATCAGGAATACCACGACGATATTCTGATTATCCAGACGCCTATACGCTCTGAAATACAGTATCTTCTATAGGCTCATTTATTTCTCTAACCGCGGTGATAGTTATAATTTTTATAGTTTGAGAAGCATTTGCTTCTAAACGAGAAGTATTAACAGCTGATTTAACTACAGTTAATCTAGAGTGACTCCACGGATGCCCTCCACCTTATCATACATTTGAAGAGCCTACATATATTAAAATATTATAACAAGAAAGGAAGGAATTGAACCTCCAAAAACTAGTTTCAAGCCAGTCCCATAACCTTTATGACTTTCTTCACAGAAAGTAGATATTAGTAAAATCATTACATAACTTTGTCGAAGTTAAATTACTGGTTTAATCCCTGTATATCTTTATGGCTTATCCTTATCAACTAGGTTTTCAAGACGCTACTTCCCCCATTATAGAAGAATTACTCCATTTTCATGACCATACACTAATAATTGTATTCTTAATTAGCACATTAGTATTATATCTTATCTCCCTTATATTAACAACAAAGCTGACACACACCAGCACAATAGATGCCCAAGAAGTAGAAACTATTTGAACCATTCTCCCTGCCATTATCCTAATTATAATTGCATTACCCTCCCTGCGAATTTTATACATAATAGATGAAGTAAACAACCCCTCTCTAACAGTCAAAACTATAGGACACCAATGATACTGAAGCTATGAATATACAGACTATGAAGACCTGAACTTTGATTCATATATAATCCCTACAACAGATTTAAAGCCAGGTGACCTTCGACTTCTTGAGGTCGATAACCGAGTAGTATTGCCTATAGAGACTCCAGTACGTATATTAATCTCTTCAGAAGACGTACTACACTCATGAGCCGTACCATCCTTAGGCTTAAAAACAGACGCAATTCCAGGGCGACTAAACCAAACAATCCTAACATCCACCCGCCCAGGCTTATTCTATGGGCAGTGCTCAGAAATCTGTGGTTCTAACCACAGCTTTATACCTATTGTTATTGAAATAGTGCCTCTAAAAACATTCGAAAACTGATGCACCTCTATGTTATAAGTCGTTATGAAGCTACCCTAGCGTTAACCTTTTAAGTTAAAGAATGAGAACGACTGTTCCCCATAACGAAATGCCACAACTAGACACATCCACATGGTCAATTATCATCTTATCAATAATACTTACATTATTCATTATTTTTCAACTAAAAACCCTAATACACCAGTTTCCAATCAACCCACAACCCATTAATTCAAAACAAACAAAACAAAAAACACCTTGAGAAAAAAAATGAACGAAAACCTATTTGCCTCTTTTATAGCACCTACCTTACTAGGGTTGCCTGTTGTAATCCTCATCATTATATTCCCAACTATCCTATTCCCTTCCCCTAAACGATTAATCAACAACCGAATCATTACAATCCAACAATGATTAATTAAATTAACCCTAAAACAAATAATAACAATTCATAGTGTTAAAGGACGCTCATGATCATTAATACTAATCACATTAATCCTATTTATTGGTACAACCAACCTCCTAGGGCTTTTACCTCATTCTTTCACCCCTACAACCCAGCTGTCTATAAATCTAGCAATAGCAGTCCCCTTATGAGCTGGAGCTGTAATTTTAGGTTTTCGCCATAAAACTAAAATATCATTAGCACACTTCCTCCCTCAAGGCACCCCAATCATCCTTATTCCCATATTAGTGATCATTGAGACAATCAGTTTATTTATTCAACCAATAGCCCTAGCAGTCCGTTTAACTGCAAATATTACTGCAGGTCACCTCTTAATACATTTAATTGGAGGGGCTACCTCAGCCTTACTCTCTATTAGTACCCCCGCTGCATTAACAACATTTATTATTCTCCTACTACTCACAATGCTTGAATTTGCCGTAGCACTAATTCAAGCATATGTCTTCACCTTACTAGTTAGTCTTTACTTACATGACAACACTTAATGACCCACCAAACACATGCATACCACATAGTTAATCCCAGTCCCTGACCACTTACAGGAGCACTATCAGCCCTATTACTTACTTCCGGACTTATTATATGATTTCACTTTAACTCAACTACCCTCCTTACCCTAAGTATACTTACAAACATAATAACTATATATCAATGATGACGTGATGTAGTACGAGAAGGCACATATCAAGGACATCACACATCAACCGTACAAAAAGGACTCCGATATGGTATAATTTTATTTATTGTCTCAGAAGTATTCTTTTTCTCTGGTTTCTTCTGAGCCTTTTATCACTCTAGCCTAGCACCTACTCCAGAGCTAGGAGGTTATTGACCACCCATAGGAATTAACCCCCTCAACCCATTAGAAGTTCCACTGTTAAATACATCAGTCCTACTAGCCTCAGGTGTATCAATTACCTGAGCTCATCACAGCTTAATAGAAGGTAATCGCAAACAAATAACTCAAGCCCTCACAATCACAATTGCTTTAGGATTATATTTTACACTACTTCAAGTATCAGAATATTTTGAAGCCCCCTTCACCATCTCTGATGGTATTTATGGATCGACCTTCTTTGTTGCTACAGGATTTCACGGATTACATGTAATCATCGGGTCTACATTTCTGTTAACATGTCTGCTGCGACAACTTTACTATCACTTCACTTCTAAACATCATTTCGGATTTGAAGCTGCAGCTTGATATTGACACTTTGTAGACGTAGTATGACTATTCTTATACGTATCAATCTACTGATGAGGATCATACTTTCTTAGTATAATTAGTACTGTTGACTTCCAATCAACAAGACTCGTATCAACCACGGGAGAAAGTAATTAATATAACCATATCAATTATAACCAATTATCTGTTAACTACAACTCTTATTACCATTGCATTTTGATTACCTCAACTCAACACCTACACAGATAAAACTAGCCCTTATGAATGCGGCTTTGACCCGACAGAAATTACACGCCTTCCATTCTCTATAAAATTTTTTCTAATCGCCATTACCTTCCTCCTTTTCGACCTAGAAATTGCTCTACTCCTCTCCCTTCCTTGAGCTTCCCAATCAATAAATCTCAACATAACAGTATGAATTTCTACTGCATTAATCTTAATTTTATCATTAGGACTAACTTACGAATGATTACAAAAAGGCTTAGAATGAACAGAATATGGTAGTTAGTTTAACTAAAACAAATGATTTCGACTCATTAAATTATGACATTATCATAACTACCAAAATGACTTCAGTTCTACTCAACATAATATTAGCCTTCACCATTTCATTTATAGGAATAATAATTTATCGATCACACATAATGTCTTCCTTACTATGCTTAGAAGGAATAATATTATCAATATTCATTCTAGGAGTAATCACAATATTAAATCTTCACTATTCATCCTCCATATCTTACCCAATCATACTACTAGTATTTGCCGCTTGTGAAGCAGCCGTAGGCTTAGCTTTACTAGTACTAATCTCAAATACATATGGCATTGATTATGTACAAAACCTGAGCTTACTACAATGTTAAAAATTATTCTCCCAACAATCATACTTATCCCTACCACCTGATTATCCAAAGGCCCTATAATATGAATTAACTCCACATCATACAGTTTGATAATCGCATTAACCAGTCTAATTTACCTAAATAAACTTGACATCACTTGCACAAACTACTCTATAAATTTATCTTCCGACTCCCTGTCATCCCCATTACTTACTTTAACCACATGATTACTCCCCTTAATAATTATTGCAAGCCAACATCACATAAAAAAAGAAACAGAAATACGAAAAAAGCTATTCATTTGTCTACTAATCTCACTTCAAATCTTCCTCATTCTCACTTTCTCAGCAACAGAAATAGTGCTTTTTTATATCTTATTTGAAACGACACTTATCCCAACACTTATCATCATTACACGCTGAGGAAATCAATCAGAGCGAATAAAAGCTGGCCTATACTTCCTATTTTATACTCTAATCGGCTCTCTTCCCCTACTAATTACCTTAATCTACATACAAAACCAAATAGGGTCACTAAACTTTCTTTTATTTAACTACAATAACTATGCCCTATTTCCAAACTGATCTAATAACCTAATATGACTAGCTTGTATCATAGCATTTATAATTAAACTCCCACTGTACGGCCTCCACTTATGATTACCCAAAGCTCATGTAGAAGCCCCTATTGCAGGCTCAATAGTACTTGCAGCCATCCTTTTAAAACTAGGGGGCTATGGTATAATACGAATCTCCCAAATATTAGATCCACTAACAAACTATATAGCATACCCTTTCATTTTACTATCTCTATGGGGAATAGTCATAACAAGCTCTATTTGCCTACGCCAAACAGACTTAAAATCCCTTATCGCCTACTCATCTGTAAGTCACATAGCCCTTGTTATTACAGCTATTATAATTCAAACCCCATGAAGCTTCATAGGCGCTACTTCACTTATAATTGCCCATGGTCTCACTTCCTCCTTACTATTCTGTTTAGCCAACACTAACTATGAACGTGTCCATAGCCGAACCCTACTACTAGCCCGGGGTATACAAATGCTATTTCCACTAATGGGTTTATGATGAATTATTGCAAGTCTAACTAATCTAGCCCTCCCACCAACTATTAATCTAGTTGGTGAATTACTAATCATCATGTCAACCTTCTCATGATGCCAACTAACAATTATCCTCACAGGACTAAACATTTTAATCACAGCCTTATACTCATTATTCATATTAATCTCTACACAACGAGGCAAACTTCCATTTCACATCTATAACACACCTCCAACCTTCACACGAGAAAATATCTTAATAAGCATACACATTATTCCCTTATTATTACTAATCCTCAACCCTAAGATTATCCTAGGTAATTTATACTGTAAATATAGTTTAATAAAAACACTAGATTGTGAATCTAATATTAGAAGAATAGAAACTTCTTATTTACCAATTTAAGAAAGAATCTTGGAACTGCTAATTCCAAACTCCCATAGATAACACTATGGCTTTCTTAACTTTCATAGGATAGAAGTATTCCATTGGTCTTAGGAGCCAAAAAATTGGTGCAACTCCAAATGAAAGTAATAAATCTAATTACATCTACATTCACCTTAACCTTAATTCTAATTTCACTACCAATTCTACTACCCACAACAAACACTTACATAAAAATATCCTATCCCTATTACGTAAAGACTATCATCTCTCTATCTTTCCTGCTAAGTTTAATTCCAACACTCACCCTATTCTGCTTCAACCACGAATCCACAATATCAAACTGAAATTGACTAACAATACAGACATTACACCTTAACATTAGTTTCAAATTAGACTACTTCTCTATTCTATTTATCTCCGTAGCATTATTCGTTACATGGTCTATCATAGAATTTTCCTTATGATATATACACTCAGACCCATATATAGACAAGTTCTTCAAATATCTGTTACTATTTTTAATTACCATGATAATCCTAGTTACAGCAAACAACCTGTTTCAGCTCTTCATCGGATGAGAAGGGGTTGGAATCATATCTTTCCTATTAATTGGGTGGTGGTACGGACGATCAGATGCTAATACAGCGGCAATACAAGCAGTACTTTACAACCGAATTGGCGACGTAGGTTTCATCATGTCCATAACATGATTTCTCCTTAACTCTAACTCATGAGAACTACAACAAATCTTTATCACACAAGACAAACAGTATCTTCTACCAATACTAGGTTTACTATTAGCTGCTACCGGAAAATCAGCCCAGTTTGGTCTCCACCCTTGATTACCATCAGCTATAGAAGGCCCCACCCCAGTATCAGCATTACTTCACTCAAGTACAATAGTGGTAGCAGGGGTCTTCCTTTTAATCCGATTCTACCCATTAACTCAAAATAACCAAACCATTCTAACAACATGCTTATGTGTAGGAGCTCTAACAACACTTTTTACAGCAATCTGTGCTCTCACACAAAACGATATCAAGAAAATTGTAGCATTCTCTACTTCAAGCCAACTGGGCTTAATGATAGTAACCATTGGAATCAATCAACCATACCTAGCATTCTTACACATCTGCACCCACGCATTCTTCAAAGCCATACTTTTCTTATGCTCCGGTTCAATTATCCACAATCTCAATGATGAGCAAGACATTCGAAAAATAGGAGGTCTACAAAAAATTTTACCAATCACATCTTCCTCATTTATAATCGGCAGCCTAGCCCTAACAGGAATCCCATTCCTTACAGGATTCTACTCTAAAGACCTTATCATCGAATCCGCATCTACGTCGTATACAAACGCCTGAGCCCTAATTACCACGCTAATCGCTACATCACTAACTGCTGTGTACAGCACACGAATCATCTTCTTCGCCTTAATAAAAAACCCTCGATTCAACTTCTCACACAATATTAACGAAAATAACCCCCTAATAACTAACCCTATCAAACGACTAGCATGAGGAAGCATTCTAGCTGGTTTCCTAATTACTCTTAATTCTCCTATTACTAACACCCCTCAAATAACTATGCCTTTCACTACAAAAATCGCAGCAATTTCACTTACAATTTTAGGCTTCACAATTGCTATAGAACTCAACACAATAACTAAAAACCTAAAAACCAACTACTCATCCAACTATTTCAACTTCTCAAACTCATTAGGATATTTCCCAACAACAATACACCGGACCCCGCCACACATAAACCTGACAATAGGCCAAAACCTAGCATCCTCTATAATTGACTCAATTTGACTAGAAAAAACAACTCCCATATTTATCTCCAATACACAAGCAAAAGCATCAGCACTCACCTCTACTCAAATAGGCTTACTAAAATTCTATTTCCTATCTTTCCTCATTTCTATAACCCTGGCCTCAACTCTCCTAATTTAATTAGCCCGAGTGATTTCAAGAACAATAAAAATACAAGTAAATAATGATCAACCTGCCACAAACATCAATCAATAATTATAACTATAAATAGCAGCTACACCAGCAGGATCTTCACTGAAAAAACCCATATTCTCCCCCTCTGCATCATAAATAACCCACTCACCAGCACCATAGTAATCAACTAAAACCTCAATATGTTCATATTTCACCCATCAATAAAGCAATACAAACTCAAACACCATTCCTAAAATCAAAGAAACCCAAACAACAACACTAGATGCCCATGTTTCAGGATATTGCTCCATAGCTATGGCAGTAGTATAAGCAAACACAACCATCATACCACCTAAATAGACCAAAAATACCACTAACCCTAAAAATGACCCACCACTGCTTAAAACAATACCACACCCTACACCACCACTAACAACCAACGCTAATCCTCCATAAATAGGAGATGGTTTAACTGAAAACCCAATAAATCCAACAATAAAAATAATACTAAGAATATAAATAATATTTAAAGTCATAATTCCTACATGGAATCTAACCATGACCAATGATATGAAAAACCATCGTTGTAATTCAACTATAAGAACTCATTAATGATCAACATACGAAAATCCCACCCCCTAATCAAAATAATCAACCACTCATTTATTGATCTACCAACCCCCTCTAATATCTCAACATGATGAAACTTTGGTTCCTTATTAGGTGTATGCCTCGCATTACAAATCATTACAGGATTATTTCTAGCAATACACTACACTGCAGACACCACTACAGCCTTCTCATCAGTTACCCATATCTGCCGAGACGTAAATTATGGCTGATTGATTCGATATATACACGCCAACGGAGCATCAATATTCTTTATTTTCCTTTATTTCCACATTGGACGAGGCATATATTATGGATCCTATATATTTACAGAAACTTGAAACATTGGGGTTGTCCTTTTATTTGCAGTAATAGCCACTGCCTTCATAGGATATGTGCTCCCCTGAGGACAAATATCATTCTGAGGGGCGACAGTTATCACAAATCTACTCTCAGCCATCCCCTACATTGGCCCTACATTAGTAGAATGAATCTGAGGTGGGTTTTCAGTAGATAAAGCAACACTAACCCGATTCTTCGCTTTCCACTTCGTTCTCCCCTTCATTATTACAGCAATAGTAATAATTCACCTACTATTTCTCCACGAGACAGGATCTAATAACCCCTCAGGTTTAAATTCTGACTCTGACAAAATCCCATTTCACCCTTACCACACATTCAAGGACATTGTAGGTTTCCTCCTTATAATCCTTACAACAATAGCTCTAGTCCTATTCTCACCAGACCTCTTAGGAGACCCTGATAACTATACTCCCGCTAACCCACTAAATACTCCCCCACATATCAAACCAGAATGATATTTCCTATTTGCATACGCAATCTTACGATCAATCCCCAACAAACTTGGAGGAGTATTAGCACTAGTGCTCTCTATTATAATCCTAGTATTCATACCCGTACTACATATATCAAAACAACGCAGCATATCTTTCCGTCCACTTAGCCAATGTTTACTATGAATTCTAGTAGCCAACCTAATTATTCTTACATGAATTGGAGGTCAGCCAGTAGAACACCCCTTTATTACAATTGGCCAACTAGCCTCAATTTCTTACTTCTGCATCATTCTAGTTCTCATACCCACAACAAGCCTTGTAGAAAATAAAATGCTTAAATGAAGAGCCTTAGTAGTATAAAAAGTACATTGGTCTTGTAAGCCAAAAATGGAGTAACACCCTCCCTAAGGCACCACAATTCAAGAAAGAAGCTAACAGCCACACCATCAGTACCCAAAACTGAAATTCTAATTAAACTATTTCTTGATAACAAAATTTACATAAACTAACTATGTACATCGTGCATTTATGCACCTCCCCATTAATATATGCAAGAGTACATATATGTATAATAGTACATAGACCATACTATGTTTAATCAACATTAAACCCCTTACCCCATGCATATAAGCATGTACTATAAACTAAGCCGTGCATAAGACATTTCCTTAAGTCTCAACTACCAACTCCAATCAATACGTCTATCCAAATCAACAATCCATCAATTCAAGAAGATTAACTATGCGTAATATAGACATTAGTCCATTCTATTAAATTATCCTTGTCCATACGACTATCACTTTCCCTTAGATTATCTATTAATCACCATCCTCCGAGAAACCATCAACCCGCCAGGCAGGTGTCCCCCTCCTCGCTCCGGGCCCATAAATCGTGGGGGTAGCTAGAGTGAAACTTTATCAGACATCTGGTTCTTTCTTCAGGGCCATAAACTGCAACTCGCTCATTCGTTCCTCTTAAATAAGACATCTCGATGAAATTGGGTCTACTGGTAAGAAACCAGCAACGTCTCTGATCAAATACATTTGGTATCTTTTTAATTTTAGGGATGCTGTGACTCAGCATAGCCGTCAAGGCATGAACGCGTCCAATTCAGCTGTAGTCGGACTTATTAGTCAGTACCCTTGGCCCGCATAATAAAAATCCCGTAATGCATACTTTTAATGCTAGAAGGACATAAATAAATTTCACGAACACACACACGTACACACACGTACACACACGTACACACACGTATACGCACGTACGTATTGAATTACCAAAGGTATCTTTTAACAAACCCCCCTTACCCCCCGTAAAAATTACAAATATAATACATGGGCGTTTAAACCCATGCACTGCACCCGTTATCTTGCCAAACCCCAAAAACAAGAAAAATAAGTGCAAAAAATGTAACATTTCACGCTTCCTACCTGATACCATTTCTCATAGGGTGTAAATTTACAAAATGAAAAAACAAAATTTACCCTCATGTCAGCACAAAATGCGACGCAATTAACATAGAGGGGTTTTACACCCGGATGTCCCGACAAACAAAATTATTTTTAAAACATTTGTATTGAGTGC